GCTCATTGGGATAGATGTAGATGAAGAATACCCCCCCTAGAACCGTATAAGAAGTTTTATCCTCGTACGGCTCGAGAAAAATGATTTGCTTCGAAATTTTGTCTATGTATGCAATTCTAATAATCTAATAGATTATATTCACTGAAAAAAGAGTCTATACAATAAATAGAATCAATTAGACTATACTAGACTATATATATACTAGGATCTTTATTTCTGAAAATAAAAAAGAAACCATTCATACTCATAACTCAAGTTGGATAACTCTCAAAGAAACTCTTTAATCAATTTCATTTATATTTATTGAGTGGTCTTTACTCCACTTTCTTTGTCTCGTTTAATCAAATTGGATTTAGATTCTTTCGTTTTATTCAATTATTTAGACTATTGAGACAATTAAAATGGTGTTTCCTTGTTTTTGGATCCTTATTTTAAATCATTGGGTTTAGACATTACTTCGGTGCTTCTTTTCTTAATACTTTCAAAAATGGCAGCAACATGCCCCTTATTGATTAAAGAATCGTATGGACAGTTGATTCCCCGTGATACACTTTATTTAAATCCAAAAGGTTTGATCAATTCCAACAAGTTTTGTTGAATTACAAACTTACTTGAATCGGATCCTTGCAATTTCTATATATATGGAAGAAGATATATTTACGAAGTTGTTCCAATTGATTGGCATTAACCCTAGATTCTTGACCCCGAGAAATGAATTAATCCTTTCGACTCGAGCTCCATTGTGAACTATTAACAACCCACCAAAAAGTGAAAGGTTCTAGTGTAACAGAACAAACAATGTCGAGACAAGAGCACCTTCATTACTAGATAAATAGACTAGATAAATTGAAAATGGTGGGTGGGAAAATCCACAATGGATCGTGTCCTTCAAGCCGCACGTTGCTTTCTACCACATCGTTTCAAACGAAGTTTTACCATAACATAACATTCCTCTAATTTGGAACCGGTATGGAATTGATTCAATGATGGAATCATGAATAGTCATTGGTTCAGTTGTACATAGTCATCCTATTCGAATCTAGACTTTTTCTTCTCTATATGATCTATATCTGATATGTATATATAACTTCTATATATGAGATATGTATTATGCAAAAATACGTGTAAGTTATAATAATAATATGTATATATATTAGGGGGAAATTCTTTTTCCAAAAAAAGTCTTAGCACGACAGCGGGTTTAACATACATAAATCTATTATGACATAAAAAAAGAATAAAGAATATTGATATATATATATATAGAAAAAGTAGAAATCTATAATATAGAAACGAATAATGTTTTTCATCTTCAAGTGACTCAATAGGGTAGATTCCACTATTTCTACTTTTTGAATACCAAAAATATAATTAGTGGAATTGAACTCGGACGATTTTTTTGTTTAATGTGTAATTGAGTAATATTTCAATATTCAACATATAGAATCCTTTCCTAAAATGAATAATAACGGGTAGGCTAAATTACCCCCGCCTCAACCATTAGATTTCTCATTTTTCATTCTAACCAAACACTAAATACCTAATAAGAAATGGATATGCTCTGGGACGGAAGGATTCGAACCTCCGAATAGCGGGACCAAAACCCGATGCCTTACCGCTTGGCCACGCCCCACTTCCATTTTGAATGCACACTAAGAAACAATAATCTTGTTATTGGTTATTTGTCAATTCGAGTCCAAATATTTATAGAATAGATTAGTACTGAGATTTTGGTACATATAGATAGAGAATTCAGCTTACTTTATTGATCATTACATAGAATTCAATTAAGATATTGTATGAAAGTATGATTTCTTCTATTCTCTTTTGAGAATTGGAGGATTTTTGATTGGGTGGAGTTCAAAGAAAAAGAAGGATTTTTTGTCTACCTTGACTTACTTTCTTCCTTTTTCCTTATCTCAAAAACTAAATCAAACCGCAATTATCTCAAAGAACAAAATGTCTGCTATGCTTAATACCGTTAGTTTGATCTGTATTAATTCTGCCCTTTATTCGAGTAGTTTTTTCTTCGGCAAATTGCCCGAAGCCTATGCTTTTTTGAATCCAATCGTAGATATTATGCCAGTCATCCCTTTGTTTTTTTTTCTCTTAGCTTTTGTTTGGCAAGCTGCTGTAAGTTTTCGATGAGATCATTAATAATAATATCCTAGAAAATGCACAACTTCTTCACAAAAAACTTATCAGATTGATAAAATAAGATAAGTTTTATAGTCTGAACCCTCGATTCGCACACTGAAATTATTGGATAGTCACCAAAAATTAGGCTTACCCGCATTTCCTCATTTTTAACCCTTTATTCATTCCAAATTCCAGTGAAAGACCCTAACCCCCCATTAGGGTCTCCCACAACACATCTCATTTGGCTATGAAAGAATTTTTTATTAATGAAAAAACCCTGATTTCTTGGTTTCAAAATAGGATGTGTGGTAGAAAAACGGAAGATCTATTCTCTTTTTTTTTTCAAAAAAATTATCTTGGA